TCTACGGATCTAGATGTAACTCAAAAATACAGGCATTTGTGGATTCAATGCGAAAGTTGTTATGGATTAAATTATAAGAAAAGTTTTAAATCAAAAATGAATCTTTGTGAACAATGTGGATATCATTTGAAAATGAGTAGTTCAGATAGAATTGAACTTTCGATCGATCCGGGTACTTGGGAGCCTATGGATGAAGACATGGTCTCTCTGGATCCCATTCAATTTCATTCGGAGGAGGAGCCTTATAAAAAGCGTATCGATTCTTATCAAAGAAAAACAGGATTAACCGAGGCTGTTCAAACAGGCATAGGGCAACTAAACGGTATTACCGTATCAATTGCGGTTATGGATTTTCAGTTTATGGGGGGTAGTATGGGATCCGTAGTGGGGGAGAAAATTACCCGTTTGATTGAATACGCTACTAAAGAATTTCTACCTCTTATTATAGTGTGTGCTTCTGGAGGGGCACGCATGCAAGAAGGAAGTTTGAGCTTGATGCAAATGGCTAAAATATCTTCTGCTTTATATGATTATCAATCAAATAAAAAGTTATTCTATGTACCAATCCTTACATCTCCTACTACCGGTGGGGTGACAGCTAGTTTTGGTATGTTGGGGGATATCATTATTGCCGAACCCAATGCCTACATTGCCTTTGCGGGTAAAAGAGTAATTGAACAAACATTGAATAAAACAGTACCCGACGGTTCACAAGCGTCTGAGTATTTATTCCAGAAGGGCTTATTCGATCTAATCGTACCACGTAATCCTTTAAAAAGCGTTCTGAGTGAGTTATTTCAACTCCACACTTTCTTTCCTTTGAATCAAAATTAGACGAATAGGGTTGTCTTTGTTGACATAAGATCTAATTGTATCAAAGAATCAAAAGTCACAGAAAATAGAAAATCTGCCCCTTTTTTCTATATTTCTGATTATTGATCAAGAAGCCTCTATCAACAAGATAAAAGATGAAATTCTTATTTTCGTGAAATTAGGCAAATAAAAATATCTTCTTCTCGTCATATATAATTAAATTAAAATCTAATCTATAAAATATAGAAAATATAGAATTTTTTATCTTTCTATATCTTATGATAATCTTATTTTTACTAAGAATCCCTGCTGGATGGCATTCTAACAAACCCTTCAATATAAATATAAATAGAATCTAATTTATTTTTAAGTGCTTAGTAAATGAAATTCGAAGACAAGAGCAAAAAATTAATAAAATAATATCTCATCCATATTCTTTCAAATCTTTCATGTAGAAAGATGAAATGAAAAACTACATTATATACTCACTTAGATATATACTTATATCTATACTTAATAGATTAATAGAATAGATATTAAGTAAAGTAAAAAGTAATAATAATTCCAATTTAGAATTATCAAATAATAATAAGATATCTTTATTCTTTATATATAATAAGATATCTTTATATTATAAATATAAAATCTAAATAAAAATAACAGGTACAAATAGTAAATCGAGGTACCCATTCTATGACAACTCTTAACTTTCCCTCTGTTTTGGTCCCTTTAGTAGGCCTAGTATTTCCGGCAATCGCAATGGCTTCTTTATTTCTTCATGTTCAAAAAAACAAGATTGTTTAGAGCCGATGGCACAAACTCTCATCTATTTTTTTTTTTCAAAATTTACGCTTGTATCATAACACAGATATCCATTTAGACAAATTGGTATAAGCGGCTTCCGCCGAAAAACTCTTATGTCTCCAGAAAATACTATATTCTAGCGATTTTCAAATAGACCCGAATCGGCGGATGGCTGAACTGTAAAGTTGGTCTATCTATATGCATGTGGCTATCTTTAGTGAGATCATACGAAGGGTATGTTATTAGTTTAGATCTAACCAATTTAATGAATTATTCCTAAAGGTTCACATCAAACTAGTACTAGTTGATGCGGGTTACTTCGGAAACAAACGGACTAAAGTCAAATTCATTTGGGGTATTCTCTCAATTAAAAAAAGCAACTGGATAAAGTATGAGTTGTCGATCAGAACATATATGGATAGAACCTATAACGGGAGCTCGAAAAACAAGTAATTTCTGCTGGGCTGTTATCCTTTTTTTAGGTTCATTAGGATTCTTGTTGGTTGGAACCTCGAGTTATCTTGGTAGAAATTTGATATCTTTATTTCCGTCTCAGCAAATAGTTTTTTTTCCACAAGGAATTGTGATGTCTTTCTATGGGATCGCGGGTCTTTTTATTAGCTCCTATTTGTGGTGCACAATTTCGTGGAATGTAGGTAGCGGTTATGATCGATTTGATAGAAAAGACGGAATAGTGTGTATCTTTCGTTGGGGATTTCCTGGAAAAAATCGTCGGGTCTTACTCCGATTTTTTATAAAAGATATTCAGTCCATCAGAATAGAAGTTAAAGAGGGTATTTATGCTCGGCGTGTCCTTTATATGGATATCAGAGGCCAGGGAGCCATTCCATTGACTCGTACTGATGAGAATTTTACTCCACGGGAAATGGAACAAAAAGCTGCTGAATTGGCCTATTTCTTGCGTGTACCAATTGAAGTATTTTAAGAAATGAGCCGAGAAATAAATGCTTTCTCAGCAGAAGGGCAAAAACGCAAGAATCATTCTATAACATATATAACATAACTTAATCGAGGTTTCTTCAGAACATTCATTCGAGTCAAAGCAGACATATATGGAACAAGTATAAAAAAACTCTTTTGGGGATCTTTTATATGTATCGAAATATACACAACTCAATTCAAAAAAAAAAATAAGAAAAAATTGAAATATCTCATAATCAACCATTTCTAAATAAGGAAATTCCCCCCTTTTTACTTGTTGGAATTGAGACTTTTAATAGAACTGATGCGTGAGAGAAATATTAGATTACATAGAGTCGACGGATGAGATGGGTTCATTAACAATTCACAGTGAAAAATGGCAAAAAAGAAAGCATTCACTCCTCTTTTATATCTTGCATCTATAGTATTTTTGCCCTGGTGGATTTCTCTCTCATTTCAAAAAAGTCTGGAATCTTGGGTTACTAATTGGTGTAATACTAGGCAATCCGAAATTTTTTTGAATGATATTGAAGAAAAGAGTATTCTAGAAAAATTTATAGAATTAGAGGAACTTCTCTTGTTAGAGGAAATGATCAAGGAATACTCGGAGACACATCTACAAAACCTTGGTATAGGAATTCACAAAGAAACAATCCAATTAATCAAGATACACAACGAGGGTCGTATTCATACGATTTTGCACTTCTCGACAAATATAATCTGTTTCATTATTCTAAGTGGTTATTCTATTTTGGGTAATAAAGAACTTTTTATTCTTAACTCTTGGGCTCAGGAATTCCTATATAACTTAAGTGACACAATAAAAGCTTTTTCTCTTCTTTTATTAACTGATTTGTGTATCGGATTTCATTCGCCGCATGGTTGGGAACTGCTGATTGGCTTTGTCTACAAGGATTTTGGATTTGTTCATAATGATCAAATTATATCTGGCCTTGTTTCCACTTTTCCAGTCATTGTAGATACAATTTTCAAATATTGGATTTTCCGTTATTTAAATCGCGTATCTCCGTCACTTGTAGTGATTTATCATTCAATGAATGACTGAAAAATTATCTACCTAATCCAATTATAATGTTTCTTACTTTGCAGTTGTATATAAGCAAAGCGTTGAAAATCGCTTTATATTTCTAGGCATCCCGCGGATTCCTCCTATATTCCTATAAAAATAGAAATTAATTTCTATTAATCCAGTCAAATTATTCCAGTAAATAACAGAATCGTGGATAGGAAACTCCATTAGTGACCTACCCCAATTTATTGTAGAAATTTTTGGGATCAATGCTTGGACCATGCAAACTAGAAATACTTTTTCTTGGATAAAGGAACAGATTACTCGATCTATTTCCGTATCGCTCATGATATATATCATAACTCGTACATCCATTTCAAATGCATATCCCATTTTTGCACAGCAGGGTTATGAAAATCCACGAGAAGCGACTGGACGTATTGTATGCGCCAATTGCCATTTAGCTAATAAACCAGTCGATATTGAGGTTCCGCAAGCGGTACTTCCCGATACTGTATTTGAAGCAGTTGTTCGAATTCCTTATGATATGCAACTGAAACAAGTTCTTGCTAATGGTAAAAAAGGGGCTTTGAATGTGGGGGCTGTTCTTATTTTACCAGAGGGTTTTGAATTAGCCCCTCCCGATCGTATTTCCCCCGAGATAAAAGAAAAGATGGGCAATCTGTCTTTTCAGAGCTATCGCCCCAATCAAAAAAATATTCTTGTCATAGGCCCTGTTCCTGGTCAGAAATATAGTGAAATAACCTTTCCTATTCTTTCCCCCGACCCCGCTACTAAGAAAGACATTCACTTCTTAAAATATCCTATTTACGTAGGCGGAAACAGGGGAAGGGGCCAGATTTATCCTGACGGGAGCAAGAGTAACAATACAGTTTATAATGCTACAGCATCGGGTATAGTAAGCAAAATCCTACGAAAAGAAAAGGGGGGATACGAAATAACCATAGCGGATACATCGGATGGACGTCAAGTGGTTGATATTATCCCTCGGGGGCCAGAACTTCTTATTTCAGAAGGCGAATCTATCAAATTGGATCAACCGTTGACAAGTAATCCTAATGTGGGTGGATTTGGTCAGGGAGATGCAGAAATAGTACTTCAAGATCCATTACGTGTACAAGGCCTTTTGTTCTTCTTCGCATCTGTTATTTTGGCACAAATCTTTTTGGTTCTTAAAAAGAAACAGTTCGAGAAGGTTCAATTGTCCGAAATGAATTTCTAGACTCGCGGATTTATCGACATCAAATTTGTAAAAAGAACCAAATTTTTTTTAGTAATTATTATATGATATGATTATCTCTGATAAAAAATGAAATTCTAAAAAGCCTTTTGTTTGTTTATACTCTTTTTCTACGAGATGCCGGGAATTCCTTAGTACCACATTCCTAGC